TCAATTTCACCCTTTTAGATACTCTTTCAGACCCATTGCCGATACTGAGTAGTAGTCAAAAATTTGTATCCATTTTTCATGATATGATGCATGGATCAGATATATCACGGCCAATTCCTCAGAAGATTCTTCCACAATGGACTCCGATAAGTGAGATTTCGAGTCAATGTTTACAGAATCTTCTTCTGTCCGAAGAAATGATTCATCGAAATAATGAGTCACCCGTTCCATTGATATGGGTACATCTGAGATCAACAAATGCTCGGGAGTTCCTCTATTCCATCTTTTTCCTTCTTCTTGTTGCTGGATATCTCGTTCGTATACATCTTCTCTTTGTTTCCCGAGCCTCTAGTGAGTTACAGACAGAGTTAGAAAAGATCAAATCTTTGATGATTCCATCATACATGATGGAATTTCGAAAACTTCTGGATAGGTATCCTACATCTGAACTGAATCCTTTCTGGTTAAAGAATCTCTTTCTAGTTGTTCTGGAACAATTAGGAGATTCTCTGGAAGAAATACGGGGTTCTGCTTCTGGTGGCAACATGCTATTGGGTGGTGGTCCCGCTTATGGGGTCAAATCAATACGTTCTAAGAAGAAATATTGGAAGATCAATCTCATCGATCTTGTAAGTATCATACCAAATCCCATCAATCGAATCATTTTTTCGAGAAATACGAGACATCTAAGTCGTACAAGTAAAGAGATCTATTCATTGATAAGAAAAAGAAAAAACGTGAACGGTGATTGGATTGATGAGAAAATAGAATTCTGGGTCGCGAACAGTGATTCGATTGATGATGAAGAAAGAGAATTCTTGGTTCAGTTCTCCACCTTAACGACAGAAAAAAGGATTGATCAAATTCTATTGAGTCTGACTCATAGTGATCATTTATCAAAGAATGACTCTGGTTATCAAATGATTGAACAACCGGGATCAATTTCCTTACGATACTTAGTTGACATTCATCAAAAGGATCTAATGAATTATGAGTTCAATAGATCCTGTTTAGCAGAAAGACGGATATTCCTTGCTCATTATCAGACAATCACTTATTCGCAAACCTCGTGCGGGGCTAATAGTTTTCATTCCCCATCTCCTCATGGAAAACCCTTTTCGCTCCGCTTAGCCCTATCCCCTTCTAGAGGTATTTTAGTGATAGGTTCTATAGGAACTGGACGATCCTGTTTGGTCAAATACCTAGCGACAAACTCCTATGTTCCTTTCATTACGGTATTTCCGAACAAGTTCCTGGATGACAAGCCTAAAGGTTATCTTATTGATGATATCGATATTGATGATAGTGACGATATCGATATTGATGATAGTGACGATATTGATGATAGTGATGATGACCTTGATATTGATACGGAGCTGCTAACTATGACGAATGTGCTAACTATGTATATGACGCCGAAAATAGACCGATTTGATATCACCCTTCAATTCGAATTAGCAAAAGCAATGTCTCCTTGCATAATATGGATTCCAAACATTCATGATCTGCATGTGAATGAGTCGAATTACTTATCCCTCGGTCTATTAGAGAACTATCTCTCCAGGGATTGTGAAAGATGTTCCACTGGAAAGATTCTTGTTATTGCTTCGACTCATATTCCCCAAAAAGTGGATCCCGCTCTAATAGCTCCGAATAAATTCAATACATGCATTAAGATACGAAGGCTTCTTCTTCCACAACAACGAAAGCACTTTTTCATTCTTTCATATACTAGGGGATTTCACTTGGAAAAGAAGATGTTCCATACTAACGGATTCGGGTCCATAACCATGGGTTCCAATGCGCGAGATCTTGTAGCACTTATCAATGAGGCCCTATCGATTAGTATTACACAGAAGAAATCCATTATAGAAACTAATACAATTAGATCAGCTCTTCATAGAAAAACTTGGGATTTTCGATCCCAGATAAGATCGGTTCAGGATCATGGGATCCTTTTCTATCAGATAGGAAGGGCTGTTACACAAAATGTACTTCTAAGTAATTGCCCCATAGATCCTATATCTATCTATATGAAGAAGAAATCATGTAAGGGAGGGGATTCTTATTTGTACAAATGGTACTTCGAACTTGGAACGAGCATGAAGAAATTCACGATACTTCTTTATCTTTTGAGTTGTTCTGCCGGATCGGTCGCTCAAGATCTTTGGTCTTCATCCAGACACGATGAAAAAGATTGGATCACTTCTTATGGATTCGTTGAGAATGATTCTGATCTAGTTCATGGCCTATTACTATTATTACTATTAGAAGTAGAAGGCGCTCTGGCGGGATCCTCACGGACAGAAAAATATTGCAGTCAGTTTGATAATAATCGAGTGACATTACTTCTTCGGTCCGAACCAAGGAATCAGTTAGATATGATGCAAAATGGATCTTGTTCTATCGTTGATCAGAGATTTCTATATGAAAAATACGAATCGGAGTTTGAAGAAGGGGAAGGGGCCCTTGATCCGCAACAGATAGAGGAGGATTTCTT